TATGGTTAAAAAGGTAAACCCTAAACTAATCATACGATAACTCCAATAATCCAAACGCTGAGTCAATTGATATTTGTAATAATTTCGAAGTGAAAGAAAAGAAGTGTTTTTAAAAACGCTTCCTCTTTTTTCATTCAAGTATTTAATCTCACCAAAGAAAAATGATCTAATTAAGAAATTATTGCTTTTACAAAAAAAATTGATGTTGTTTCGAAATGTAATGACTAGAAGAGCGATTGATAATAACGATCCGCATAAAAGAGCTGCATAGCTCAATAACATCATACTTACATGCATCATTAACCACTGAGATTGTAGAGCAGGTACTAATATTGCGGATTGATGCATTTCAGTTGAAAGACCCGACGTAGCGAATCCTTGAGTAAAAATAGTACTTGGGGTAGTTATTGTGCTTAAATCATTTTTATGGTTCAATTTCTTGGAAATTATATGAATAATAAAGAAACTACATGAAAGGAAGATTAATGACTCGTATAAATTACTTAACGGAAAATGTCCCGAAGAAATCCAACGAGAAATTAATAATCCTGTTATAGAGAAAAAGGCGGCTATCATCCCTTTTTCCGATGAATCACGTAATCCTACGATTTCGTAGACTAATAAGTTCATGAAATGAATCGTAATCACAATTGAAATGATCGAAAAAGAGATATGAGTTAATATATGTTCTAAAGTCACAAATATCATAAAAAAAGGTGTTCCATTACAGAATTGAAATCGGAAATTGAATACATTATAGGATACATTGTGTCTCTTTTATAGGATGCCGCCACTCGGACTCGAACCGAGATGCTCTAGCACTGCTTCCTAAGAGCAGCGTGTCTACCGATTTCACCATGGCGGCTTACTTGAAATAATAATATTTATTTCATGTTGAATCGTCAAGAATCAAGGATTCAATATAGTTTAGGAAACATTAGAATCGATGAAAAAAGACTCGTTTAAATTCATATTTGAATCTTCAATAAAATAATCCTTAGTTAGTATCGTCCTAGGTTCAGTTTTAACAATCAACTTTCACGTACTATAAACTAAGTTCCCCCGATACAGTTGAAATTTCGATAGTTTTGCTCTCAGTCGAGGTATAGAATTAAGAATTGTCCTTTTTCTTTCTATTTTTTTTTTGATGATTTGTTTTTCATTTATCCGATTTCATCGGATTCAAAATGAAAAAGATTGATTTTTTTTTTTCATTGAAAAAAAAAATCAAATAACTAAGATCTCATATGTATTACAATTTCATCACTAAATCCATTTGGAATTTTTCTAACGATTCCGATACTTTAGTATCATTAAGTATTAATACTCTTCATTGTGTATATGTATATAATATAAATAAGGTAACATTTACCAAACTAATTAAGTTTTAGGTTAGGCATATAGCAAAATAAAAGAGTTTAAATTTCTATGACAATTGTACTATTCACAATAGAAAATATTAATCCTATTTTTTTTTTCTATTGTGAAAAGTTAATGGATAGGGAAAAAATACTATTCTTAATAAGAGCCCAATATACAGAAAACGCTTATTCTACATACCACAGCAGCTAGTTATAACTAATATTGAGTAGTTCAATACATTAATTAATGTGAATCGTTCATCTTAAAAAATTTTCAGCTCTTCGGGCTATGTCAATTCCAATTATCCCAAGACTTTATTATTTGTTTGTCGCACAAAAAAACTTTTTGAATGTCCGGTAGAAACCGATTTCGCTAAAGAAAAAGCTTTTACTGCAGTTAAATATCCTTTTTTCTTCCAAATATTCCTACGAATATGTTTTTTTGACATAGAAATACATTTTTTTGGAACTGCCATTCAAAAAAGGGTTACTCATTTTTATTTATCGTTGTATGTGAAAGACATGTATTGTTCGGAATAGATCGTTTTTTTAACTTTCAACATTTAACATAAAAAAAAAGCAAATAACATAAAATAACAAATAATATATATATATATTTTTTGTTATTTTTTTTCATTATTATTGTTTATTGTTCTTTTCGAAAGAGATAAGAATTGGTGAATCAGAAACAATTATTAATTATAAAAAAAATCTCAATTTGTTTGTTTTCTTATGGAACATACATATCAATATGCATGGATAATACCTTTTCTTCCACTTACAGTTACTATGTCAATAGGATTTGGACTTATACTTATTCCGACAGCAACAAAAAATATTCGTCGTATATGGGTTTTTCCTAGTATTTTTCTGTTAAGTATAGCTATGGGATTTTCGGCCAATCTGTCTATTCAACAAATAAATGGAAGTTTTATTTATCAATATCTATGGTCTTGGACCATAGATATTGATTTTTCCTTAGAGTTTGGATATTTGATCGATCCACTTACTTCTATTATGTCAATACTAATTACTACTGTTGGAGTCATGATTCTTATTTATAGTGACAATTATATGTCTCACGACCAAGGATATTTGAGATTTTTTGCTTATATGAGTTTTTCCAATACTTCCATGTTGGGATTAGTTACTAGTTCTAATTTGATACAAATTCATATTTTTTGGGAACTGGTGGGAATGTGTTCATATTTATTAATAGGGTTTTGGTTCACACGACCGATTGCCGCAAGTGCTTGTCAAAAAGCTTTTGTAACTAATCGTGTAGGAGATTTTGGTTTATTATTAGGAATCTTAGGTCTTTATTGGATAACAGGTAGTTTGGAATTTCGGGATTTGTTCGAAATAGCTAATAACTTGATCCATAATAATGGGGTCAGCTCCTTATTTGCTACTTTGTGCGCCTCTTTATTATTTGTCGGTGCAGTTGCTAAATCTGCACAATTCCCCCTCCACGTATGGTTACCTGATGCCATGGAAGGACCTACTCCTATCTCGGCCCTTATACACGCTGCTACTATGGTAGCAGCAGGAATTTTTCTTGTAGCTCGGCTTATTCCTCTTTTCATAGACATACCTTATATAATGAATTTCATTTCTTTAATAGGTGTAATAACAGTACTATTAGGAGCCACTTTTTCTCTTGCTCAAAGAGACATTAAAAGAAGTTTAGCCTATTCTACAATGTCTCAATTAGGTTATATTATGTTAGCTCTAGGTATAGGTTCTTATCGAGCGGCTTTATTCCATTTGATCACTCATGCCTATTCTAAAGCTTTATTGTTTTTGGGATCTGGATCTATTATTCATTCAATGGAACCTATTGTTGGATATTCACCAGAAAAAAGTCAGAATATGGTTCTTATGGGTGGTTTAACAAGATATGTTCCAATTACAAGAACTACTTTTTTATTAGGTACACTTTCTCTTTGCGGTATTCCACCTCTTGCTTGTTTTTGGTCCAAAGATGAAATTCTTAATGATAGTTGGTTATATTCACCAATTATTGCAATAATACCTTGTTTCACAATAGGATTAACCGCATTTTATATGTTTCGGGTATATTTACTTACCTTTGATGGGTATTTGCGCGTTTATTTTCAAAATCATAGTAGCACTAAAAATAATTTGTTCTATTCAATATCTCTATGGGGAAAAGAAGCACCAAAAACAGTCAATAAAAATTTACTTTTATCAACAATGAATAATAAGGTTTACTTTTTTTCAAAAGATACATATAAAATTATTGATAATGATAAGATACGATATTTTAGTACTTACTTTGGAAATAAATATACTTCCATGTATCCTCATGAATCAGACAATACTATGCTATTTCCTCTGCTTGTATTGGCACTATTTACTTTGTTCGTTGGATCAATAGGAATTTCTTTTGATCAAGGAGTAATGGATTTTGATATATTATCGAAATGGTTAACCCCATCCCAAAATATTTTCCATCCAAATTCGAATTATTCTGTGAATTGGTATGAATTTTTTACAAATTCAATTTTTTCAGTAAGTATAGCCATTTTCGGATTATTCATAGCATATATTTTATATGGGTCTGCTTATTCATTTTTCCAGAATTTGGACTTAATCAATTCATTTGTAAAAGGAAGCCCTAAGAGAATTATCTTGGACCAAATAAAAAGTGTTATATACAATTGGTCATATAATCGTGGTTACATAGATTTTTTTTATACTAGGGTTTTAGCCATGGGTATAAGAGGATTAACCGAGCTAACTCAGTTTTTTGATAGACATATAATTGATGGAATTACAAATGGAGTTGGCCTTACAAGTTCCCTTATAGGTGAAGGTATCAGATATATGGGAGGGGGACGAATCTCGTCTTATTTATTTTTATATTTTTTTTATGTATCAATATTTTTATTATTTTTTTTGTTCATTGGTATAAACCCAATAATTATACAGGTCTCCATGGGATAATTTTTTTGTCGTGTACAAAGACATTTTTCGTTCTATCATTTCCGAAAAAGTCGATAAACTAGGTGGATATGTAAAAGATATTTTTTTTTTCCCATTACTTGGACATGTATAAAAAAAATATTGTGACATTTCATTTCGTACAGCATTTTCAAACCGATCATTTTTTATATATCGCAATGGACAATTCCATCGTTTATAATCGAAAAGAAAAGTCACAAGAGGTTTTTCAAACCAGAAATAAGTCTTTTCATTTTTCTCTTCTTTAAGTCTTCCCAATTCCCAATTATCTTGATACCTATCAAGATAAGAATCTTCGTAAACTGGGCTATCTTTATAGCATGTCTCTTTAAAGTGAAAGTGGAATTCCCCCTTTGTTTTTTCCTTTCCATTCACTCGGATCTCTTCCGTTTCATCTATTTTTTCCGGATCTTCCTGTTCTTCCGAACAAAGGGAAGGGTCTTCTTCGGCGGATCCCTCTTGTTCCTGTTTAGTCTCCTTCGTTTCGGAAGTTGTTTCTACATCGCTTTCTTCCTCACTTTCTCCCCTTTCTTCCATTTCTGAGGTTTCTTTCAGTTTCTTAGTGACAATAGGCGACGGCATTCTGCCTAAATAGTAGACACAGGTGATAAATAAGAGAATACTAAAGATTCGAGCCATAGAATTTCTCAA